TTGTAACAAGTAGTTTTGTTGGTTGGTTAATTGGTCACATTTGTTTCCTTTTATTCACGAAAAGATTATTCGACTGGATACGGATCTATCTTTTGAGTAGATCTAAGAAGGAACTTGTGTCAGCATTGGATAAGTATATTTATAAGTACCTTGGGGCAAAATTTCAGGTCCGTTTTTCACACTTTCAGTACCGTGTGTCAGAATTGAATAAGTCCATTAAGTCAGAATTGAATAAATACAAAAAGAAGATTTATCAGTACCTTGTTAGGTCCCTTGGGGAAGAATTTGAATTCCTTATGCGAACCTTTCAGTGGGTTGTGTCAGAAATTCAGTACTTGCTGTTAATAAACTTGAGGAGAAACACGGGTCGGTTCGTGAATATTTTCTTATTTGTTACCTGTGCCTACTATTTAGGCAGAATACCTTTATTCATTTTTCCACATCCACTGACAAGCGTCCAAGCCCCACAACTGCAACCAAATTGGTTAGCCAGACAAGGCCGAGAAGCTGACACTTACTGGGAGGACGAGGACGAGGAAGAGGAAAAGGAAGAGGAAAAGAAAGAGGAAAAGAAAGAGGAGATTGCACGAAAAAAAGTGCTATTCAAAGAAGAAATTCCTCCCACGCGTTTGGGAGCGGATCTGGATGAAGAAAAAGATCAAAAAGCACCCATAGTGGTGGAAGGCATTTTAGCGGCCGATTTTTTTCAGTTTCAATGGACTCGTCCAGTACGATACATAAGCAATCAACACTTTTTTGGGGCTGTAAGAAAGGAAGCTTCACAATATTTTTTTGATACATGCCGAAGTGATGGAAAAAAAAGAATATCTTTTACAGATCCTCCAAGTTTTTCTAGTTTTAAGGAACTGACGAAAGGGATGATATCTTCGTCCACAGTAGAAAGACTCTCCTTTGATAAACTAGACAAAGATTGGCTTTATAAGAACAAACAAAGACAAAACAACTTAAATAACGAGTTTATAAAGAGAATTGAGGCTCTAGACACGGGATTTCTTTTTCTAGATATACTCGACAAAAGGACTCGGGTTTGTATTGAGAAAATGAACGAAACCTGCCTCTGCCTACCAAAAAGGTATGATCCTTTGTTGAATGGGCCCTCTCGTGGAAGAATCAAAAAGTTTAGAAAAGTAATCGAGGATCCCGAAGAAAAGGAGAAAAGCGAAGAAAAGGAGAAAAGCGAAGAAAAGGAGAAAAGCGAAGAAAAGGAGAAAAGCGAAGAAAAGGAGAAAAGCGAAGAAAAGGCACCGAAAAGCAAAGAACAGGAGAAAAGGGAAGAAGAGGCACGTCTACGCGAAGAAGCACGTCTACGCGAAGAAGCACGTCGACGCGAAGAAGCACGTCTAAGCGAAGAAAGGGCACTTCTTCAATTGGGTGAATTTCGTGAAAAAGTCTACAATGTAATTAAATCTCGTAAATCTAGTGGAAGAAAAAAGAATGCAATGCAATCTCGTCGAAGAAAAAAAAATGGAACTACAAAATCTCGTGAAAGAATCGACGATGAACCTACAGAATCTCAACTTAAGCAAATCCTTGCTCTAAATCAAATTCATGAGACCCTTTTGCCAGGTTTCATTTTCGAGTCCCCAAAATTTGAAGAGAGAATGTTCGCGATACTCAAAAGTAAAACACTAAAACTAAGAGCAGAAGGAAAATTATATTATAATCCTTTGGCAAAATTTTTTTCTAAGCCTTGGGAAAAAGGGGGGGGAGGCATTGATTGGAACCAGCGAAAACTAAAAAAGCTAAAGCAACTAAGGACTTATAAAGTGGGAGAAAGTGTGGGACGAGCGCACATCGGTCAACGCGTCCCTCGCTGGTCATACGTATTACTCCGCGAGGTCGCATACGACCTGGGCGAACCCTTTGTGACCAAGCGGGGAGATAATGAGTGCTTTGATATTATATCAGCACAATACAAATATGAAATTATTTTGAATCAGGATACTCAAAATTTACTTATCAAAAATCTTTCTAAAGATAGTAATAAGATTGATCCGGAGATTGCTAAAGAGATTAATGAGAAGGTTAAGAAGGATTTGATCAAGAGTGGGGGAGACCCTTATAGTATTGACTTTGAGAAAAGCCTTGCTCATGTTCACGTTGGCAGCCTCATCACCAATATCGAGTGGAAAACCGAGAATAAGGACGTGTGGAGGACCTCCTTGAGAGCGGTGCGCGACCAATTTTGGCATCAGGATGACATCAAAGGTGTTGCGAGCGTCCTAAGGCGTAAAAACGGAGTTGTTGTAAGACAGATTGAAATGTTTCCGCATTCCCCTCTTTTTTTGGGCTTCTTAAAAAGTACACTGTCTAGTTCTTTTAGGGTAGTGAAACCCCTTGTTTTGAAAATGCAAAATTTGCTGCATAGGTTTGGAATCAAAAAAGGGGACCTTTTCACTCTTAAGGGACCTAAGAAAGAACAGACAAAAACAAAAAGGAAGACAAAAGGGAAGACAAAAAGGAAGACAAAAAGGAAGACAAAAAGGAAGATAGACGAAAAAAAAAGCAAAGCATTGAAAGAACGGAAAAAATTGAAAAGAATCAAAAAAGAGAAAATCGAACTAGACCCCGAAGAAGAGCTGTTCCGGATGGATGGAATAGATGCATGGAATGAGCTTTATTATGGGCTAGGAGTAAGAGGTATCGTATTAATTTTTAACTCCTATTTTAGAAGATATATTGCATTGCCTTTAGCGATAATAGCTAAAAATATTGGTCGTATCTTATTTTTGCAGCAGCCCGAGTGGGCTGAGGATAGAAAGGACTGGGAAAACGAGACTCATCTTTTATGCAACGATGACGGTTTTGCTATAGGCGTCATATCCATCAGCAACTTTCCGGAGGAATGGTGGGAATACGGTCTTCAGGTCAAAGTTTTATGGCCTTTAGAGTTGAAACCTTGGCACACAGCGGATGATAGACAAAGGATAACCAACGATTATGCTTTTATAAGGTCTTTCTGGGGACTAGCTGACTATCCTTGGGGTGGTGCCCGACCCAACCGTTCCTTTTCCATTTTTTGGGGGCCCATTTTTAACGAACTAGGCAAAAAAAGTCAAAGATTAGCAGCAGAAAAATTGGAAGGGAGCGCCTTTCGACTTATAAGAAGCGTTTTCAACCAAAAAATAAAGCAAAATTTTGTTAGAGTTCTAGGAAACCAAAAAGAAAGCATAAAACGGCTTAAAGAAAGCATAAAACGGCTTAAAGAAAGGGTTCTAGTTCTAAAAAGCACAATTTTGAAAATAATAAAAAAAAATACAAGATTGAAAGGGATAGGAGTAGATGAATCGAGTGAAACTCAAAAAGAAAAAGATTCTATAATCAGCAATGAGATAATTCATGAATCATTTAGTCAAATTCGATCTACAGCTTCTACAAATTCAGAAGAAAAAATACAAAATCTGATTAATAGAACAAGCACAATCAAAAATCAAATAGAAAGAATTACAAAAGAAAAAAAAAAAGTAACTCCAGGACTAAATAATAGTCCTAACAACAAAAAGCAAAATAATAATGTAGAATCACCAAAAAATATTTGGAAAATTGTAAAAAGAAGAAATGTTCGATTAATAAGTAAATGGAATTATTTTCAAAAAATTTTCATTGAAAAAATATACAAAATATACCTAGATATCTTTCTATGTATCATTCAGATTCCTAGAATCAATTTAACAAAAAAATTTTTTGAGAAAGACTTTTCCAATACTGAAACAAATCAAAAAAGAATTACCTTTAGTTCGACTATAAAAAATATAAATAAGCGGAAGTCACAGATTGTTCCGAAATTTGCTTCCTTGCCAAATTTATCTTCCCTGTCACAAGCATATGTATTTTACAAATTATCACAAACCCTAGTTAGTGATAAGTTAAGATCTGTTCTTCAATATCGCGGAACGTCTTTTTTTCTTAAGACTGCAATAAAGGATTCTTTTGAAAGACAGGGAATATTTCATTCCGAATTAAAGCATAAGAAACTTCGAAATTTTGGAACGAATCCATGGAAAAACTGGTTAAGAGGTCAGTCTCAATACAATTTATCTAAGGTTCATTGGGAGCGAGTAGGCGCACAAACCTGGCGAAATAAAGTCAACCGACGCCATACGCCTCAAAATAACGATTTAAATAAAGGAGATTCATATGAAAAAGACCCATTACTTCATTCCAAAAAACAAGATGATTCTGAAGTATATTCATTAGTAAGAAATCAAAAAACTAAGTTTCAGAAAAACTATAAATATGATCTTTTAGCATATAAATACATTTCTTCTGAAACTAAGAAGGACTCCTCTATTTCTAAATTGCCATTACAAGTAAATAAGAGCCAAGAGATCGACTTATTTGATATACCAGAGGAGATTGTTTTCAAGACTTATTTCAAGGATTGTATACTAGACAAGAAGTTTCTAGACAAGCTTTATCGAGACAATACTTATCTACACAATTATCTAGACAATACTTATGTAGACAAGGATTATCACAAGGATTATCTAGACAAGAGTTTTCTAGACAAAGTTTATTTCAAGGATTCTCTAGACCAGCTTTATCTAGAAAAGGATTATTACAAGGATTATCTAGACGAGGTTTATCTAGACAAGAATTCTCTAGACAATTATCTAGACAAGGTTTATATGTCTCTGAAAAAAATGCGAAAGAAAAAACCTGAAAGAAAATATATGGACTTTGATTGGAAGTTTTTCGAAAAATATCTAGTCAATTTGGAGGCTGGGAAAAAGATCGACCCTAACCATAATACAAATACTAAGATTGAGACTCAGAATTCTCAAATAATTGAGAATGCAAATTCTGAAATAATTGAGAATGAGAATTCTGAAATAATTGAGAATGAGAATTCTGAAATAATTGAGAATGAGAATTCTGAAATAATTGAGAATGAGAATAGAGGTCTTATTTATGATATCGTTCCAAAAATGCTCTTGGATCCAGAAATCGAAAAGGATCCAGAACTCAAAGAAGATCCA